ATGCGTTAGAAATTGGACAGGTAAAGAAATTTCTCGTTGAGTTACGTACCTACTTAACAAAGAAGAAACCTAAATTCCAAGAAATTATATCTTCTACCAAGATATTCACCGAAGAAGCTGAAACCCTTTTGAAAGAAGCTATTCAGGAACAGATTGAACTCTTTCTACTTCAGGAACAAACATAAATGTAAATGGATCTTTTTTATTATATTCTTAATTCAGAGAAATCCTTGAGAAAGATTTCTTATTCGAATCAAGGTACTTTATAAAATATAGTTCTTATTTTTTTTCTATTCTCTATCTAGAATAGATATATAGAAATAAATTGCGTCCAATAGGATTTGAACCTATACCAAAGGTTTAGAAGACCTCTGTCCTATCCATTAGACAATGGACGCTCTTCATTCCTATATTTTCGCATTTTTTTTTTTCATAAAAAGAAAAAAAAAGGACGCATATCAAAAAGAATAATGCATCTGTATATCCTATTGAGGATAAGGAATGAATATGAATATATAGCGGGTAGCGGGAATCGAACCCGCATCGTTAGCTTGGAAGGCTAGGGGTTATAGTCGACGTTGGTTGATCATTTTTAACATCTCTAATTCAAAACCGAACATGAGATTTTGGTTTCATTCGGCTCCTTTATGGAAGATCTATGTATTCCTACCATAGAAAAAATGAGATCCATAACATCTATGTCAGCTTTTTTTACGAATGCATCTAAAGCTACTTGCTTTTTAGATGATCCCTTATAGAAGAGGGGGATTCTATCAAATCTTTCTAGTCTCTAGTCTAGTTACTTCGTTCCCTATTTCTTTTTTACTCGTGGGATCCTAAGGAAAAGAATCTTTTTTCTACCGAGCTGAAACAAGAAGCCGAGGGTTCTAGTAAACCAAAACCATCATTTTCTAGCTATTTGGCTTCAATCTCCCTCTTTTTCAGCGCAAAAATTGAAGATTTAGTTACGATTGAAAGTTTTGTACTATCATCCATAGATCCTTTATTCATACTCATTGAATTGGAAGAATTGAACCAATTCAAAAAAATTATGCTTCTCGACTCCATAATCCAATTTTTTTATTAAAATTCTAATTGACTTTTGGATAGAAATCGTGAGAATGTATATTCTTTCCTCAAATGTCCTATTGAGGGGTAAAGGATTAAATCTTTTTAAGAAATAAAGTTTTTGATCGGAATATGAAAAAAATGGAAAGACCCCTTAACTATTGAAGCTTTTAATAGAACGAATCACACTTTTACCACTAAACTATACCCGCTACATATGAATTATTCATATGAATATACTATTTCATTTCAACTTTCATTTAGAATGAAATTCGTTTTTCATTGATGAATTTCCGAATTTTATCATTTTATACTTAAGAATAATAAAATAAAGAGAAAAATAATAGTATTATATTACTATAATAATATAATAGTATTACTAGTATTACTAGAACACTTTTACTAGAAAATTTACTTTACTAGAAAGACTAAATATTATAATTTCTACTCATTTATACTCTAATTTACTAGTATATAAATAGACTAAGAATATATATATATAACATTGAATATTTCAATCTAAATATCTAATATATTAGATTAATATCGAATCTAATAATTAGGAATGGCAATGAAAATGACTCTTCTTGTTTCAATAACAATTTTTATTCGTCGGAACAAAAGAAGTACTGGCCAGGCCAGTACTTAGTACTGAACCCGGCCGGGTAAATGAACGAACCTTTTGTACAAAATAAAAGAAATAAAGTATTCTTTCTATTGGAGAAATCTGTTTCGAATCATTGAAGAAAAATAAAAATTGTTCTCAATCTTGACTTCACGTGTGAAATCACATGATAAATTGCCCATTTTGAATGGGGAGAGATGGCTGAGTGGACTAAAGCGTCGGATTGCTAATCCGTTGTATGAATTATTCGTACCGAGGGTTCAAATCCCTCTCTCTCCGACCCCCTCTGATCACTTGAGATTTTCGAATTGGAAGAAATTTCGATTCTTTTCTTTTATGAATCTTCTAGCATCTATATCCATTTATTTATACATTTACCTATGAAAAAATCAAGGAAAAAGTAAAAATGAATCTCATCTCTTTTTTATTCTTCACGCCCAGGATTACGCCCCGGATCATTAGATAAGAATCCGAAGATGAAGAGAGAAACAAAGAATATTACTACTGTGTAAACAAAGAGTTTAAGAGTAAGCATTACAAATCTCCAAGATAGATAAGATCATTTTTTGTTTAAGGAAATAGATCACCTATTTTATGACATACCCTATAACAACACTATTTTGATATGACGCTCTAAATTTCTTTCTAATGTAATAAGATTCATATTTTTTCGTTACTAAAAATTTCTTGCCATATATCCATATCTAGAATTAGGTATTTTATGGGATCTTATAAAGGAAAGGTCAGAACAAAATAAATAAGCTGATTAAAGATAAAGATCATTGCCCCCTTCCCTTATTCAAATTCAATATAAAATAGAAAATACCAAAATTTCTTTTGAATCGAGGGTTCCTAATGTCCAGACTTATTTGAATCTTATTTCTTTCCAGAATTAAGATCTAATCTGTTTTTTATCGAATAAATTATGAATTGAATAGATATTTCATTGTTATCGAAAACTTACAGCAGCTTGCCAAACAAAAGCTAAGAGAAAAAAGAGTACAGGGATAACCGGCATAACGTCTACGATTGGATTTAAAAAGGCATAAGCCTCGGGCAATTTGGCGAATAAAAAACTACTCGAATAGAGGGTAGAATTAAGACAGAGACAGATTAGACTAAAGATATTAAACATAATAAAGATTCTTTTCCTGTTCTTAAAGATTCAAATGAAATTGAAATGATAATAAATTATCAGATTGGATTAAGTTGTTTTTATGAGGGAAAATTGAAAATAAAAAGGCAGATAAAAGAAATAAATTCTTCTTTTTCTTTGACTTCTCCCCAATCAAATAAATCAAATAAGAATACAAGGGATTCTATTTTCATACAATATCTTAATTGAATTCTAAGTAATGATCAATTAATCTTTTTGATTCTATATCTATTGTGTTGAATCCTAGTGACAACATGTCCTATATTTATTTAGGTTGGTTATTGACGAATAACTAATATTTATCTTAATCTTTTTTAGACCAAATCAAAATGGGGCGTGGCCAAGTGGTAAGGCAACGGGTTTTGGTCCCGTTACTCGGAGGTTCGAGTCCTTCCGTCCCAGATCGTTCGCATCAGAAACGAAAGATTCTTCTCTGTTGAAAATATAATTCAACAATTTTCTGTTTAATGTTGGATACAATGTTATACAATCTGAATTCTAAGAATGATTCTTAGAATAATCTTTTTTTTTACTTTTTTATTTTTACTCAAATATCTTATTCTTAAATATTTGTGATTACTTTCGTTAACGATTATTTGTTATCTGTTTTATATGATGGAGATGGGTGCAAAAAGATCAGAATTCGAGGATTCTTATTTTCTCTTTGATCTTACCTTACACAAGACTTTTTCTACTCCATACTAATGAAAACAAAGAAACTTTATTCTCAAACTATCTCTCTGTTTTAAATTAAATGAAGATCGGATTCCATTGGAGATGCTAAAAAATAAGTAAATCATAATATTAGAATCATAAGATCATATTTCATAAATAAAAAACGAGAAAATATTCATAATTAATATATTCATATTAGAATATAGAAATACATTATTATGACATTAAGAATATATATATATATATATATTGTCTATTTTTCTTATGAATATTATCTTATTATTCTAGAATTGATAATTGAATAAAAAATCTTTAAAGATATTTATTTTAGTATATTATTTAGTTAAATAGTTAAAGTGGCCATTCGTGAGGATTTATTTTTCATTTGAATAAAAGTAAAGTCAAAGGCTTTTTTTGAGGTTTATAGAATTTCTTTTTTTTTAACGAAAAAGAGGGATCTTTTATTATAGAAAATCCTGAAAGATCTGTTAAAGATGTCAATAAGTTTGCTTAAAACTGATTTTTTTCATTTGATATTATTCTCAAGTATTCACATGAGAAAATATGAGGTAATTTTAAGTGAAATCCTTTTCGGATAAACACTTATCTATAAGTGTAGATTCTTATGTATTGGTTCAGCCAATGACTATTCATGATTCCATATTGAATCAATTGCATACGGTTCCAAATTAAAATTAAAGGGATGTTATGGTAAAACTTCGTTTGAAACGATGTGGTAGAAAGCAACGTGCGACTTGAAGGGCATGATTGGATGTGGATTCTGACATCCACCATTTTCTATACGAATGAAGATGCTCTTGTCTCGACATAGTTTGTTCTGCTAGGAACCTGATTTAACTTGTTTTGGGTTGCTAAATAAAGATACTAATTGTATAGAAAGGTATAGCATATGATGGAGCTCGAGCAAAAATGATTCATTCATTTATCGGGGGAATAATCTAGGGTTAGTGATAATCAATAAGTTAGATCAACTTTGTAAATAGATCATCAATATCTAAAAATATAGAAAAGGGGGAGGTTCAAAATCGAACAAGTTTGAAATGAAAAAAAGAATCAAATTTGTCGAAATTTTCAAACTGTTTAGATCAAGAGTGTATCACAAAGGAATCAATCGTTCGCATGATTTTTACCTTTTCCATAGAAAGAACAAAAGGTATGTTGCTGCCTTTTTGAAGAGGAGTAAGGATCACCGAAGTAATGTCTAAACCTAATGATTTCACAAAGCGCAAAGCAAAGACAACAAATTCCGGAACAAGGAAACACTATTTTAACTTGTCTCAACAATTGGATCAGAATGAGTAAAAAAAAAATAGATCCGAAAGGAGAAAAAAAATAGGTTAGAGACAGCTCAATAAATTCGAAGGATTTCCTTTCGAACTCTTTAAAAACTATCCAACTTGAGTTAGGAGTACAAATGAAATTTATTTTTCTGTAAAGAAGAAAAAAAAAAAGGCTCAAATTACAACCTAATTCTTTATGGATTTTATGGATCCATTTCTATTTCTATCTATATAGATATAGATAGAAATAGGAATTCTATAAATTAGAATCATTTTTTCTTGAGCCGTATGAGGAGAAAACTTCCTATACGTTTCTAGGGGGGGGCACCTTTTATCTACATCTATCCCAATGAGTCATCTATCGAATCGTTGCAATTGATGTTCGATCCCGAAGAGAAGGAAGAGATCTTCGAAAAGTGGGTTTTTATGATCCGATAAAGAATCAAACTTATTCAAATGTTCCTGCTATTTTATATTTCCTTGAAAAGGGTGCTCAACCCACAGGAACTGTTTATGATCTTTTAAGGAAGGCAGAATTCTTTAAATAATTTCGAATCTCTTTTGAAAGTAAAAAAAAGAATCATGAATAAAAAAAGGAAAAGGATAGGGTAACTAGTACCTATCTTTGTGTAATTCGTGTAATTTTTTATTCAAAGTTTCTTCTTTATCTTGTTCTATTCATATTTATTTATTTTATTCTTCTTTATTCTTATTTTTATTCTTCGTATTTTTTTCTTGCTTCTTCTTGTGGACCCCCCAACAAGGGGGGTAACCTTTCTTCTTGTATTTGTATTGTACCTTTATTTTTTTGATTAAAGAAAGCCACTATTTTTCTATCTATACCTTTTCTTTATTACTTATTTCAAAGTTTCAAATCCAACACAAATTTAGATAGAATTTTAGAATTTCTTGAAATTTGTTTGATAAAAAGTCCATTTATATTGACAATGGTGTATCAAACAAATATAATTTGATCGTATTATATAATATATAAATATTATAAATATAGATAAAATAGATCTTTTTATCCCCATTTCATTCCCTATTGGCCATTTCTAGTAAAATGGCTGAGTTTGCTGGATTTTTTTTTATTTCGATCATATCTACACTTCATATTGATCCGGGTTGCTAACTCAACGGTAGAGTACTCGGCTTTTAATTGCGACTATGATCTTTTACACATTTGGATGAAGGAATTCGTCTAGACTATTGGTAGAGTTTATAAGACCGCGACTGATCCTGAAAGGTAATGAATGGAAAAAAAAGCATGTCGTAAACAGAATAAAAAATATGAAAAAGAATAATCTTTTATAAAATATTTAAAGTTCAGTAAAGTATTTCGGGTCTAATGAATAAATGGATAGAGCCTTAAGGTTCCAATTCGAGTAATACAAAAAAGCAACGAGCTTCCTTTCTTAATTTGAATGATTACCCGATCAAATTACTAATTATTCGTTAAAAATAGATTAGTGCCTGATGTGGGAAAGGGTTCTCTTGTGAATTGTCAGTGGACCATTGATTCTTTTTTTATTAATCCTAATTATTCTTTATTGTGGATTGGGGACCAATGTGTATAAGAAATAGTATAGTGATAAAAAAAGAATCTTTTTTTTTTCCAAAATCAAAAGAGTGATTGGGTTGCGAAAATAAAAGATTTTTACCCCTTTTTCTTATTGTTATTCTAGTTAGATTAACAAGGAAAAGAAAACCAAATTGTATAGAAAGGAAAAAGATCTGTAGATTAGGCTCTCTGTCTCCGGGGTATATTCTTTATTTGTTCTTACTTTTATATAATCTTTGACTTCATTATTCTATTTATTCTAAAGAGTCTTTTAGTATAAGAGAAACATAACATATGTATACGCCGTTCTGACCATATTGCACTATGTATTATTTCATAACACAAGAAGTGCCTCCCTTTTTTGATTACAGTAGAAATGTGTTTAAATGGCAGAATTACAAGGATATTTAGATTTAAAAAAGATCTATTTTGGCAACAAAACTTCCTCTATCCTCTACTCCTTCAGGAGTATATTTACTCACTTGCTCATTATCATAGCTTCAATAGTTTGATTTTTTATGAATCTGTGGAAATTATCGGTTATGACAATAAATCCAGTTTAGTACTTGTGAAACGTTTAATTACTCGAATGTATCAACAGAAATCTTTGATTTCTTCGGTGAATGATTCTAACAAAAATGTATTTTGGGGTCACAAGGATTCTTTTTCTTCTCATTTTTATTCTCAAATGGTATCAGAAGGTTTTGGAGTCATTCTGGAAATTCCATTCTCATCGCGATTAGTATCTTCCCTTGAAGAGATAAAAAGAATACCAAAATATCAGAATTTACGATCTATTCATTCAATATTTCCCTTTTTAGAGGATAAATTATCACATTTAAATTATGTGTCAGATCTACTAATACCCTATCCCATCCATCTTGAAATCTTGGTTCAAATCCTTCAATGCTGGATAAAAGATGTTCCTTCTTTGCATTTCTTGCGATTGTTTTTCCACGAATCTCCTAATTTTAATAATCTCATTACTTCAAAAAAATCTATTTACGTATTTTCAAAAATAAAGAAAAGATTCTTTTGGTTCCTACATAATTCTTATGTATATGAATTCGAATATATATTCCTGTTTCTTCGTAAACAGTCTTCTTATTTACGA